AATTTTGGATTTTTACTCTTCACGCCCAGGATTACGTCCTGGGTCATTAGATAAGAATCCAAAGATAAAGAGGGAAACAAAGAATATCACTACTGTATAAACAAAAAGTTTGAGAGTAAGCATTACATAATCTCCAAGATTTTTTTGTTAAGGAATAGATTACCCATTTTTCCTTACTACACAGATCCACTAGGATGGGTTTTGTTTATTTTGACACCTAAAAATGCAAAAATCAATTCTTAAAAAAAATGGCAAGAATTGCTTTATAATAAGCACTCTTATCAATATCAAAAATTAGTTTAGGTATTGTGTGGGTACCTAAAGGTACCTGCTCAACGTAGGCGCAGGGGGTAGAAAGGCGGATCCAAATTTATTGCTGCAGCTATACATTCAATGTATAAGAATTCTAATTTTAGAATCGAAGGTTCATAATATAAGACTTCTCGGCTCTTATCCATTTTTTTTTTCATTTTTTTGGAATGAATACATCATTCAATTCAATTTGGCAGACAGAATAGTAAAGATTTCATCGAAAACTTACAGCGGCTTGCCAAACAAACGCTAATAGAAAAAAGAGTACAGGTATGACAGGCATAACATCCACGATTGGGTTGAAAATGGCATAAGCTTCGGGTAATTTGGCGAAGAAAAAGCTAGTCGGACAAAGAACAGAATTAAAACAGATACAGGTTAAACTAAGTATATTAGGCATAACAAGCATTTCGTTCTTGTAGAGTAGATAATTGGATTTTGATTGAGTTATTTTTCTAAGGGAAAAAAGCAAAAGAAAAGGTGGATTCCAAATCCTTTTTTCTTCGGACTTTCCCAAACACAAAATACCTCCTTGTATTCGCATTCTCAAATGAGAATGGAAGAAATTCGACTTTCATATAATATCTTAATAGAATTCCATGTAATGATCAATGCATTTTTTGGATTCTATATTATCCGCATGTCTAGAATCCTAGCAAGAAAATATCCCTCATTTTTTAGGTAATTGAAGTGGGATTGACGAATAATATATTAAAATTAAAATAATAGTGTTTATTAGTGTTGCATAAAACGAAATGGGGCGTGGCCAAGTGGTAAGGCAGCGGGTTTTGGTCCCGTTACTCGGAGGTTCGAATCCTTCCGTCCCAGATTTTTTCTGATGAAGCGAAAGATAGAATCGTATTGTGCCCTGCATGACACAAAAAAAAGTTTATTTTAGTTTCAGCACAGGCCTTAAAACTTTTGACCAAGATCGGCGCGAGAAAAAAGAAAAGGGTTTCCATTCTACGCATAGGGACTCCATTTTTCTATTTTAGGTATTATCTGATTTGCCAATATCCATTTCTAAATTAATGGAATGTGAGGATTAGAGATAAATTCATATATTCTGTTTACTCGACTTTCGAATTGATTGAAAAAAAAATCGTACTTTTCTTATTTTTTTTTCGTTCTTTCTTTTGTTATTCGAGTCGAAGAAGTGTGAGAATTTTATAACTATCCCAAAACTACCAATCTTTTCATTGGCATAGCTTATTTGGTTAATAGTTAATTGTTTTTGTTACAGAAAAATATATGAATTAATGAAATTAATTCAACTGGAGGTTGAGAGTTTATTTGTTGGGGAAGAGTCGATCCTTCTCATTTCAGGATTGATCATCTTGAGTTCTCTGTTGAGAATGGAAATTAAATAATAAATAAGTCTTAAGCAAACTATTTTATTCCTCTTTTTCGAACTATGTTTCATTCATATGATAGAATATGAATTTAAATAAATTGGATCTTTGCAGAGTGTTCCTCGATAAATACTTATTTCTTTTATCCATATTTCTCCATAGATAGCAAGTTTGAATTAGTATACAAAAGCAATGACTATTCATGATTCCTTCCATATTGGATCAATTCTCGATACCATTTTGCAATGAAATTAGAGGAATGTTATGGTAAAACTTCGTTTAAAACGATGTGGTAGAAAGCAACGTGCGACTTGAAGGACATGATCGACTGTGGATTTTTCTATCCATCATTTTCCATAGTAATGAAAATGTTCTTGGCTCGACATAGTCTGTTCTATTTGTCCCGAACCTAATTTGCGCTGGGTTGTTTGTAAGTAAATAGTACACGATGGAGCTCGAGAGGACAGAATTTCTTTTTTATCAAGGGAAAGAATCTAGGGTTAGTGAAAACTAATAAATTAGGCCAACTTTGTCAGTCTATCCTTAATATAGAAATAAAAAGGTGAAAATAAGAAAAAAGTCCAATTTTGGAAGATTGGAAAAACTTTTTCGATTAAAAGTCTATCTGAATCAATCGTTCATATTTGATTTCTATAGAAGAGTGAAATGCTTTATCGAAGGAAATAAGAAAAAAGAAAGGGTATGTTGCTACTCTTTTGAAAGAAAAAAGAATAGGAATTTCCGAAGTAATGTCTAAACCCAAGGATTTCACAAATCAAAGATAAAAGATTCCAGAACAAGTAAACACGATTTTCAACCGTCTCAACAATAGAATTAGATCAGAATAAGGAATAAAAGTAAATTTGTTCGAGATGAGATAAAGAAAAGAGTTTAGAGACGACTCAAAAAATTTCGAAGGGTTTTTCTTTTGAAGTCTGTCAGTCAAAATTAGCCAACTTGAGTCATGAGTATAAATGAAATTTGTTTTTTCTTTTCTTTAAGGAAATTAATGCAAGTCATAATCGAATTTCTATCTACTTATATTTTCTATCTACTTAATATTATAGTATTATAGACAGAAATTAGAATCATTTTCTCGAGCCGTATGAGGAGAAAACCTCCTATACGTTTCTAGGGGAGGGGTTGTTTATCTACATCTATCCCAATAAGCTATCTATCGAATCGTTGCAATTGATGTTCGATCTCGAAGAGAAGGAAGAGATCTTCAAAAAGTGGGTTTTTATGATCCAATAAAGAATCAAACTTGTTTAAATGTTCCAGCTATTCTCTATTTCCTTGAAACGGGTGCTCAACCCACAAGAACAGTTTATGATATTTTAAGGAAAGCAGAATTCTTTAAAGATAAAGAACGAACTTTGAGTTACTAAATGAATAAAAAAGTAGGAGGGGGTCGCTAGTACCTCTTAATTATTTAGACACAGCCTCTTTCTTAGTCCTATTTTTTCGTTGCATTTATGTCGTGCCAATCCAACAAAAGTCCTTATTTTATTTCCTTTTTGTATCTAATTGCATTGTATTTCCATTGACAAAGGTCTATTAAAAAAATAGAATTTGTAGATAGCTGGGTCTCTTTATCGTCATTCCATATTAGGTATTTCTGTCTACACTTCGCTCAAATGATGGGGTTGCCCCCCTTGCATGTACTCTCTATAGAAGATTTCTTTATTTAAAGAAATCAAAATTGCTAAAAAAATGACAATTTTGCCATTGTGATTGGGGCCGCTCCTTTTTTACCCTTAGTGAAATTGAACGGGATCAGTTCATTTTGGTATTTGCGTGTTTTTAATGTTAATGGGTGATAAAATCTTTCTTTTGATGTCTTGCTAATTCAATGTTTTGACAGAAGCGTCCGGTGTAATTCCATCGATTTTTAGATTTCGATCGTGTCTAAGAGATCCTATTTTATCTGGGTTGCTAACTCAATGGTAGAGTACTCGGCTTTTAAGTGCGACTATGATCTTTTACACATTTGGATGAAGCAACAAATTCGTCCAGACTCTTGGTAGAGTCTAGAAGACCACGACTGATCCTCAAAGGTAATGAATGGAAAAAATAGCATGTCGTAATAAAATTAATTTCTTTTTTTTTGAATAAAAAAATTTCGATTTTCTGGGTCTAGTGAATAAATGGATAGAGCCTGGCTCTAATTCTGATAAAATAAAAAGCAACGAGCTTAACTTCTTAATTGGAAGGATTCCCCAATCTAATTAGACGTTAAAAATATATTAGTGCCTGATGCGGGGAAAGGTTAGGTTTTCCTATGAGTGGACCCTTTACTTTATTTTTTTTAGAAATCCTAATTATTCTTGATTATGGATTGAAAAGGGATGTTATGAATTGAATGTGTAAAAGAAACAGTATATTGATAAAGAGACTGTATTCCAAAGTCAAAAGAGCGATTGGCCCGCAAAAATAAAAGATTTGTTCTTATTTGTTTTGTAATTAGAACAAACATAAACTAATTGGATAGAAAAGGAGCGGAAAAAGATCTATGGATTAGATTTCTTTTCTTTCCAGGGTTTGTATTATGCAACACCTTGTTCTGACCATATTGCACTATGTATCATATCATCATTTGATAAACCGAGAAATGCTTTTTTTCTCTGATTCAAGTAGAAATACAAATGGAAAAATTCGAGGGGTATTCAGAAAAACGGAAATCTCGTCAACAATACTTCGTCTATCCCCTTCTCTTTCAGGAATATATTTATGCATTTGCCCATGATTATGGGTTAAATGGTGCCGAACCTGTGGAAATTTTTGGTTCTAATAACAATAAATTTAGTTCACTACTTGTGAAACGTTTAATTATTCGAATGTATCAGCAGAATTTTGGGATGAATTCGGTTAATCAACCTAACCAAGATCGATTGTTGGATCACAGCAATTATTTTTATTCTGAGTTTTATTCTCAGATTCTATCTGAGGGGTTTGCGATCGTTGTAGAAACCCCACTTTCGCTAGGGCAACTATCTAGTACGGAAGAAATACTAAAGTTTCAAAATTTACAATCTATTCATTCAATATTTCCCTTTTTAGAAGACAAATTTTTGCATTTACATTATCTATCACATATAGAAATACCCTATCCTATCCATTTAGAAATCCTGGTTCAACTCCTTGAATACCGGATTCAAGATGTTCCATCTTTGCATTTATTGCGATTCTTTCTCAACTATTATTCGAATTGGAATAGTCTTATTACTTCAATGAAATCTATTTTTCTTTTTTCAAAAGAAAATAAAAGACTATTTCGATTCCTATATAACTCTTATGTATCAGAATATGAATTTTTCTTGTTGTTTCTTCGTAAAC